AGTCAATAAAAAAATGAAAATATGTACTAACTTAAATAGAATTTTTGAATTTTTATTTCTTTCTGAGTTTTTTCTAAATCCTTCAAATATTCAAATCAAGAAGTTACAATTGGTCAAATCATATGAAAGAAAGAGATTAATTACTAGTCTCCTTCAAATTTTAAAATTCAAGTCAAATTTGGCATATTTTTCCCGAGTTTGACAAGTTACTAAATATATATTCTTCTTTTTTTTATTTTTATAAAAAAATATTATCTAGAAAAGAAATACATAATGAATTAGAAAAGAACAGATTTTTTTGAACAATAGATGTCTTTCACATCCAGCTATACCAATGAGTAATCTCTTAATTTTTATTTAAATGGCAGTTCCAAAAAAACGCACTTCTGCATCAAAAAAGCGTATTCGTAAAAATTTTTGGAAAAGGAAGGGATATTGGGCAGCGTTAAAAGCGTTTTCCTTAGCCAAATCTCTTTCTACTGGGAATTCAAAAAGTTTTTTTGTGCGACAAATAAATAAAATAAGTAATAAAACATAACACGTTGGAATAATCTGAATCGGCCTGACTCAAAAATTGACTCATTTCATTTCGAAAATAAAATTCCCGATTTCCATTCCCTGTTGAGTTAATCAATAGGAAATGGAATTCGTTCCGCTCTTAGAATATGTAGAAGAAGAATTCTTCTCTTTACCTTATCGAATTCGAAAAAAAAAAAGGGATTCTTTCGTTTTGTTGACAAAAAAACACAAGATACTCAATTTTCTTTTTAGCATATTTTCTCATTTCCAAGTTGGGGAGTATTATTTTCCCCATCAACCTATTTGTTACAATAATATAATATAATTTTCTTTTTTCTCTAGATCCACTTTTTCTCTATAGAAGGGCGAATAGAAAATCTTTCATTACTAAAATCACTGAAACTAATTGATTCAAATTCTAAACCTTTTTGTGCAACTTTATTATTTTCTTATTTTTGGATTTTCTCTGAATTCCTATATAGACCCCCATATATCTCTCGCCATCAATCCAGGCAAAAATACTTAGTGAAGATATTATGGATAAATATGTGTCAATTTTGAATGATCAAAAACAGGTTCTTTTTTTTTGTTCATTGATCAAATTGATTTTTTGGTTTCACTTTTTGAACTCAAATAAATCACAAATGGTTCATTAAATAAAATAAAGCAAAAATGTTTTTTTTTGGGGGGGTTCTATCCCTTAATTCATAGTAGGACTATCTGGTTTTACAAGAGTTCAAGTCAAAGAGAGTATAAAATACACAAGAAAACTAAGACCCTAAACTAAAATAATGAACGTTCAAATACCTATTTGAACTAATTTTTATTCATCAATTTGAATCTTTCCTAAAAAATATTGCACCCAATCGAATTCTTAAATCTAGACGATTGCTTTTTCATAGTCTATTATGAGTTTAAGTCAAGCCGCTATGGTGAAATTGGTAGACACGCTGCTCTTAGGAAGCAGTGCTAGAGCATCTCGGTTCGAGTCCGAGTGGCGGCATATCATCTCCTAAAAAAAGTAAATAGATTCTATAATGAATTCAAATTCCCAATTTCGATTTTATAATTAAGGGACTCTTTTTTTTTATTTTATTATTATGATATTTTCAATCTTAGAGCATATATTAACTCATATTTCTTTTTCGATCGTTTCAATTATAATTACAATTCATTTGATAACCTTTTTAGTGGATGAAATGGGAAAACTATATGATTCAGCCGAAAAGGGCATGATAATGACTTTTTTCTGTATAACAGGATTATTAATTACTCGTTGGATTTATTCAGGACATTTTCCACTAAGTGATTTATATGAATCGTTAATCTTTCTTTCATGGAGTTTTTCCCTTATTCATATAGTTCCGTATTTCAAAAAAAATCAAAATCTTCTAAGCACAATAATTGGCCCAAGTGCTATTTTTACCCAGGGCTTTGCTACTTCAGGTCTTGTAACTGAAGTACACGAATCCACAATATTAGTACCCGCTCTTCAATCCGAGTGGCTAATAATGCACGTAAGTATGATGATATTAGGCTATGCGGCCCTCTTATGTGGATCATTATTATCAGTATCACTTCTAGTCATTACAGTTCGAAAAAAGAGAAAGTTTTTTTCTACGAGTAATCATTTAGTAAATTTAAATGAGTCATTTTTCTTTGGTGAAATTGAATCCATGAATGAACGAAGTAACGTTTTACAAAATACTTCTCTTTTTTCTACAAAAAATTATTACAGGTCACAATTGATTCAACAATTGGATTATTGGAGTTATCGGGTTATTAGTCTAGGATTTATCTTTTTAACCATAGGAATTCTTTCTGGAGCAGTATGGGCTAACGAAGCATGGGGATCCTATTGGAGTTGGGACCCAAAAGAAACTTGGGCTTTTATTACTTGGATCGTATTCGCGATTTATTTACATACTCGAACAAATAAAAAATGGAAGGGTACAAATTCGGCAATTGTGGCGTCTATTGG